CTCATTGAATAATCAGAAAAAAAAAATATTTATTTCTACAACTCCGAATATTAAAAAAATATTTGGACGCTCTCTTATAGACCAAACAGAGTAATTGATTAATTAGGTGGGCTAAATAAAAATAAAAAAGAATTAGAGGGTTCGTTGAAATTCTCAAATTTTGAAGATACTTTTTTGGATGGGCCGAGCCAATAGGATGAAATTAAAAGAGTTACACATCATGAACTATGTACCGCGCACATCACTTAGAAGGGCTCTAGAAAGTAATATAGGAAGAAATAAAGAAATAGAATATGAAAAATATAATGAAATGAAAAAAAAAAAGTCATATTTTATTTGTACTGTATACTGTATCTGAGATCAATCTTGGATATTCCCGAGGACTCTATTTTTCGGTCTTTCAACTAAACAATTGAAATTTACCCTTTCGACTATTTATGAAGTAGTAACATTTTTTTTTACTGGCGTAGACACGAACAAATAAAAAGTAAGAAGAAACAAAATGAAATTAGTTTCTTTTGTATACTTTGAATTTTGTATACTTTGAATACAAATACACAATACCCCATCGTTTATTTTACCCGTTTTATATACATAAAACTTAATTAGTAAGGGGTCTAGCTCCGACACTTAAATGGATAAGTATGTATCATGATCTATAACTAGAACACTGAATATGTATGTCGACCCATATCAATTAATTTGTAGAGTATAATATATACTCATACAAATTACTCATGTGCCAGGAACCAGATTTGAACTGGTGACACGAGGATTTTCAGTCCTCTGCTCTACCAGCTGAGCTATCCCGACCATTCACGACACACCATCCTCATTTTATTTTAATGTAGGACTTGGGTCTATGTCAATAAAAAAAATGAAAAGATATTACAAAGTAATATCCAAGCCCTGGTAGAATTTCTTGTATCTTCAAAAAGAAAACTTTGTAAGTTTCACTATAGTACAAATAAGATATAGATTGTTAATTATTTAAATTTAATACATTATTCAATTCAAAGATGCTCATTGATGCTCATTTGCATTGGTACACGTATCATATATATCACATACAAGGCTTATGATGTGACAAGAAAAAAATTTCCGCTCATATTGGTTTGTGAAATAGTCGAGTGAGAATGACTGAGAACTATAAGCAATTTTGAGTCACTAACAAAATTAGAAGATAAAAAATTAGGGAGGCAGCCAGGTCTGGGGATAGAGGGACTTGAACCCTCACGATTTCTAAAGTCGACGGATTTTCCTCTTACTATAAATTTCTTTGTTGTCTATATTGACATGTAAAATGGGACTCTATCTTTATTCTTATCCGATAAAAAAATTCTAAAAAAAAAAATTATAGAACCGGTTGGAGTCGTCATTAATCATTTTAAATCATTTGGCGATAGTATTTCAGTAAGTATACATCAGTAGGTACACATATGTATATAGGTTTATCTTTCATCTTTTCGGAAGTTTTGATTGAAGGATTCCTTTACTAACACAATGCAGCCAACTCCATTTGTTAGAACAGCTTCCATTGAGTCTCTGCACCTATCTTCTCGCTTTCTGAAACGAAACCCTTATTTGTTTTCAGAAAACGGGATTTGGCTCAGGATTGCCCATTTTTAATTCCAGGGTTTCTCTGAATTTGAAAGTTATCACTTGGTAGGTTTCCATACCAAGGCTCAATCCAATTAAGTCCGTAGCGTCTACCAATTTCGCCATATCCCCTTTTTTTGTGGTGTAATTAGGATCACACACATCATAATGCCGTTTACCCTTTTTGTTCATTTCAATTTCTATTATATTATGCTATAACCGTTGAATTCATTAGATATCGATTCCTGTATTGAAAAGTGTTTTATCCGATTTGATTTCGTATCTATCTTCTTTCATTTTTATTGGAGACCGTAATTAGTCCAACCACAAATTCAATATTCAATATTGATATATACCGCATAACATATATCTAACATATATCTATTATATATATTATAATATATATACATGTCCTTATTTCTATCATTTTCTATCATTTTTAGTGTGCCATTTTGAATACTTGAACGGTCGATTCTTTTTTTTTTTTTTTCGTCTTAGGTTTCCCCTTTCCGAATGAAACCCTATGAATGTTTCATTATGGTCTGGATTGCACTTTTCTCTTTGTATCTATCCTTTTCTTAGCTTAAGGCAGATCATAAAAAAAAAAAAAAAATGACAACGACAAAGGGCAATTTAGTATTATTAATTTCAAATTTCAGTAATAGCCATAACTAATCGAATAGATATAATTAATCATTTCATTAATTAAAAATTATTTATTAATGAAATTTTTTCAAATTAATTATAAATCTAAATAAATATATAGAAATATAAATTTATGTACTAAAAATTTTTATTTAATTTTTATTTATTTTAATTTTTATAGTATTGTATAGTAAAATTAGCAAAAAACAATATTAAAAAAGATTAAAAGGAATATTGAATAGGAAAAAAATCCTAA